TCAAGCAAATGTACATTCCCCACTTTTTTTGTACAAACTCGACAAACCGATCCTTTCTTATTTTGATATTTCTGGACTGATTAAACGCATTTTCCGAAATTGGATGACAAAAACTAAAGAATCTGAACTTTCAGAAAAAACGGATAAAAATGAAAAGTATAAAAGAGAAGCAACAATAGGGATCGAAATAGCGGAAGAACCTCCGAACGGTATTCTAACTCCTCAATTAACAAGGAGTTGTATATTAATAATAAAATCAATTCTTAGGAAATATATTATATTACCCTCATTGATAATAGCTAAAAATATTGGACGTATCTTATTATTTCAATTTCCCGAATGGTCCGAGGATTTCGAAAATTGGAATAAGGAAACGCATGTTAAATGCACTTATAGTGGTGTTGAACTATCCGAAAAAGACTTGCCGAAAAACTGGTTAAGTGAAGGTATTCAGATAAAGATCTTATTTCCTTTCTATCTGAAACCTTGGCATAGATCGAAACCTGAATTCCCTCAAATGGGTCGATTGAAAAAAAAAAAGTGTTTTTTAACTGTGTGGGGGAGGACAACCAAACAGCCGTTTGGTTCACCTCAAAAGGAGCCTTCCTTTTTTGTACCCATTTTTAAAGAACTCATAAAAAAAATGATAAAATTGAAAACAAATTTTTTTTTTATTTTCAAAATGTTCAAAGAAATAAAAAACTGGATTAACAAAAAGGGTCTAGTTCTAAAAAGACTAATAAATGCCCCCTCAAAAAAAAAAAGAATTTTTTTGGGGGGGTTGAGCGAACTAGATGAATGGGGTGAAACTAAAAACGACAAAGATGTGATAAAAAATAATCAAATAATTCACAAATTGCCCATTCCAACTCGATCAAAAAATTGGACAACACATTCGCTAACAGAAAAAAAAATGCAAGATATGACTATTAGAACAAGCACAATCCAAAATCAACTAAAAAAAATAATAAAAAGCAAGAAAAAAAATTTTAGAACTCATGAGATAAATAATGGGTTTAACAAAAAGCGGCATGCCATAAAAAGATTAGAATTCAAAAAAATACAAATTATTTGTCAAATAGTAAAAAACCGAATGACTCGACTAATCTTTAACTCGCAGTATTTTATCAAATTTTTTATTGAAAGAGTATACATTGCTATCGTCCTAGTTATTAATATAATAAGGATCAAGGGACAGCTTTTTTTTGATTTTGAATCAAAAAAAAAAAAAATGGATAAGTACACTTACAATAATGAAATAACTAAAAAAGAAAAAAAAAAAGACTTTAGAAAGTCCTCTTTTTATATTAGTAATAAAACTTCAAAATTGTTTTTTGACTTATCTTCTTTATCACAAGCCTTTGTAGGGTATAAATTATCACAAAGTTGCATTTTTAACTTATACACCTTAAGATTCAGATCTGCACGTCAATATCATGAAACATCTCTTTGTTTAAAAGATAAAATAAAGGATGATTTTGGAGCACAAGGAATATTTGATTTGGAATTAAAAACGAAGAAATTTCTTACTTCTGGAAGAAATGAATGGAAAAGCTGGTTACAGAATCATTATCAATATAATATATCTCATATTAGATGGTCTGGATTGCTACCAAAAAAATGGAAAAAAAAACAAAACAGCCGCTCTATAAAACAAAATGAAAATAAGGATTCATCAAAATCGGATTTATATGAAAATGATGGGTTAATTCGTTACGAAAAGGCAATTAATGATTATGGATTACACTCATTATCAAATCACAAAGGAAATTTAAAAAAAAATTGTCGATATGATCTCTTATCATATAAATCGATTAATTATGAAAATAAGAAGAACTCATATATTTTTCTTTTACCATCACAAGGAAACAATAACCAAAAAATATCCTATAATTACAACACAAATAAACGAAAACTTTTTACGCGAGGCGATAACAATTCTTTAGGCGAAAAAGCTATTACGGATATGAATAAATCTTTTTTTTATTACAGAATTATCCATTTGTATCTTAGAAAAAGAGTCAATATTGAAGCCTGGATCCAGACTAATACCAAGAATACTAAGATAAGTAATTATCAACTAATTGAACAAATCGATAAGAAGGTTTTTTTTGATTTGACGACTCACCAAACTGAGCAAACCAATCCAAGGATTCAAAGCTTTTTCGATTGGCTGGGAATGAACGAAGAATTTCCAATTTTGAATGAAGAACTTTGGTTCTTACCAGAATTGATACTCCTTTATAATGTATATAAACTAAAACTATGGATCATACCAATCAAATCACTTCTTTTAAATTTTAATGAAAAGAAAAGTTTGAGTGAAAAAAAAAATATCACCCTAAAGCAAAAATGGACTCTTGGATCCCTTCTCTTAAACCAAGAAAAATATGTTTCAGACTACGGTGATTTTTTAGACTATAGGGTGGAATCGGACATAAAAAAACGTATAATCGAAAGCAATACGGAGGAAGACCCCGATTTTTTACTAACAAGTCATTTGCTTGTTCAATTGAGATGGTCTTTTTTTTTCAATCTAACACTAATGAAAAATATCAAAGTATATTGTCTCCTGCTTAGCTTGCGAAATCCAAGAGAAAGCGCCCTATCCGCTATTCAAAGAGGAACAATAAATCTAGATATAATGCCGAGTCATAAATATGTTACAGAATGGATGCAAAGGGGAGTATTTTTTATTGAACCAGTTCGTATGGCTATAAATAATCCTGGACAGTTTCTTATGTATCAAAGCATACGGGTTTCATTATTGCAGAAGACTAATTATCAAACTAATCCAAGGTATGGAGAAAAAATGGATTTTGCAAAATCCATTGCAAAAGAGCAAAAAATTCTTGAAAATAGAGACATAAAAAACTCAAGTTTACTTGTTCTTGAAACTATTTTATCGCCGAGCCGTCGAAAAGAGTTAAGAATTCTAATGTCTTTTAATTCAAAAAAAACCAAAGGTATAGATATAAATCTGGGATTTTTCAACGGAACCAATGTCAAAATTTCTGGTCCATTTTTGATTGAAAGCAACCGTCTTAATAGATTAAAGTTTTTTCTTTGGCCAACTTGTCAATTAGAAGATTTAGTTTCTATGAATCGTTATTGGTTTAATAGCAATACTGGGAGTTCTTTCAGTATGTTAAGAATACATATGTATCCACAATTCTAAATGTATGAAATACATGATAGGATATTCTTATTTCTATTCTGTAAGATATCTCCCATAAAAAACTAAACAAACGTAGACACGTATTGTCTTATATTCTATTCTAATACATGAATACAAATTCAATAATATATCAATTAGATCTATGATTCATCAAAAGATTTTTAGTCTTTAAAGTTTCTTTTTTCTCTCTTTTATGTTCTGCGTTCCACCCTTTTTCTATCTCCGGATTAAAGTCCACCATTATTATTACTGATCCATAAAACTCATATTTTTAAAAAGTTGGAGAGGGTTTGGTTTTATGCTAAAGAATTCAGTTTCCTCAGTTATTTCCCAAAAACAAGAAAAAAAAGAAGAAACCAAGGGATCCGTTGAATTTCAAGTAGTTAATTTCACTCAGCAAATCCGAAGACTTACTTCACATTTGGAATTGCACAGAAAAGATTATTTATCTCAGAGAGGTCTAAAGAAAATTCTGGGAAAACGTCAACGGCTGCTGTGTTATTTGTCAAAAAAAAATGGAATACGTTATAAAGAATTAATTGATCGACTAGATATTCGGGAACCTAAAAGTCGTTAATTCCAATAACTAAAATTGAATTTATTGGTTATTGGATTATGAATTTTGATGAATTTCTTTTTGTTTTCTGCAATTCCTAGAAAAATGAATCAAGGAACAACCTATGAATGTACCAATTATAAGAAATGAACTTATGATAGTAAATATGGGACCTCATCACCCATCAATGCACGGCGTTCTTCGACTCATCATTACTCTAGATGGTGAAGATGTTGTTGACTGTGAACCAATATTGGGGTATTTACACAGAGGAATGGAAAAAATTGCAGAAAATAGAACAATTATCCAATATTTACCTTATGTAACTCGTTGGGATTATTTGGCTACTATGTTCACCGAAGCCATAACCGTAAATGCACCGGAACAGTTAGGGAATATTCAAGTACCTAAACGAGCCAGTTATATTAGAGTAATTATGTTAGAATTAAGTCGTATAGCTTCTCATTTACTATGGCTTGGCCCTTTTATGGCGGATATTGGTGCACAAACTCCCTTCTTCTACATTTTCCGAGAACGAGAATTAGTATATGATCTGTTCGAAGCTGCGACTGGTATGAGATTGATGCATAATTTTTTTCGTATCGGAGGAGTTGCCGCTGATTTACCGTATGGGTGGATAGATAAATGCATTGATTTCTGCGACTATTTTTTAACCGAAATTTCGGAATATCAAAAACTTATTACACGCAATCCTATTTTTTTAGAACGTGTTGAGGGAGTAGGAATTTTGAGTGGAGAAGAAGCACTAAATTGGGGTTTATCGGGCCCAATGCTACGAGCGTCCGGAATAGACTGGGATCTTCGTAAAGTTGATCATTATGAGTGTTATGACGAATTTGATTGGGAAGTCCAATGGCAAAAAGAAGGAGATTCGTTAGCTCGTTATTTAGTAAGGATCAGTGAAATTGAGGAATCTATCAAAATTATTCAACAAGCTTTAGAAGGAATTCCGGGAGGACCTTATGAGAATTTAGAAATACGATGTTTTGATAAAGTAAGGGATTCCCAATGGAATGATTTTGAATATCGCTTCATTAGTAAAAAAACCTCTCCCACTTTTGAATTGTCGAAACAAGAACTTTATGCGAGAGTCGAAGCCCCAAAAGGCGAATTGGGAATTTTTCTGCTAGGAGATGGGAAAATTTTTCCTTGGAGATGGAAAATTAGACCGCCGGGTTTTATCAATTTGCAAATTCTTCCTCAGCTAGTTAAAAGAATGAAATTGGCTGATATTATGACGATACTAGGTAGTATAGATATCATTATGGGAGAAGTTGATCGTTAAAATGATAATTGATACAACAGAAGTACAAGATATCAATGCTTTTTTAAAATGGGAATCCTTAAAAGAGGTGTATGAGATCATATTGATGCTTATTCCGATTTTGACTGTTATAGTGGGAATCACAATAGGTGTACTAGTAATTGTTTGGTTAGAAAGAGAAATAGCTGCAGGACTACAACAACGTATTGGACCTGAATATGCTGGACCTTTTGGAATTCTCCAAGCTTTAGCAGATGGTACAAAACTACTTTTCAAAGAAAACCTTCTTCCATCTAGAGGCGATACTTATTTATTCAATATCGGACCATCCATAGCAGTCATATCAATTCTATTAAGTTATTTAGTAATCCCTTTTGGCTATCATCTTGTTCTAGCCGATCTCAATATTGGTGTTTTTTTATGGATTGCCATTTCAAGTATTTCGCCAATTGGACTTCTTATGTCAGGATATGGATCAAATAACAAATATTCTTTTTTAGGTGGTTTACGGGCTGCTGCTCAATCGATTAGTTATGAAATACCATTAACTCTATGCGTGTTATCAATATCTCTACGTGCGATTCGTTGAAACATTTTCTCTATTGTCCTTTTTCTTTTCGTTGGAAAGAAATTGTCTGAATTAAAGAAATCACTTCATTTTTTTGTTCATTAACCTAACTGATGAACACAATCCGATAGTTCTATGAGTGAAAGAAAACAGCTTCTAAATTTGCAGTAAAAATAGTAAGTCTCATTTCCTATGTATAAGGATTAAACAGAAGTAAACATAAGTAATTCACACTGTTTATCCCAAGATCGGTTGATTGATCATCCTGACTTGAAGCGGATTTAAAATAACAACCAAACTTTATGGGTTTTTCACTATCGTTTGTATGTAGGTATTACCATAATAGTGAGTTGATAAAAAATGAGTGGGTGGTTAGAAATACCAAAGTACACAAAGGATTAGTAATAGAGATTATGCAAATTATACAAAAACGTATTTCCGCATAACAGGAACACTCATTGGGGCTTTAAGTTGGTAGAAATGATCTGGTAGTACTTCCCACGATTCCGATTCAGAGTATGCCCCTATCCACTGAAAAAAAAACTATCAGGAACGAAAGAATCCTTTTTGAAAGGACCCCTTTTTGAGAAAGAAGAAAAAGAAGAACAGGAACGAACAAAATAGAACGAATGCAATTCCAATAAAAAAGAGTGACCTTTTTTATTCTTTCTTTAATATAGTTATATTCTTTCTGTAATATAGTTATATTCATAGGGATAAAAGTCCTGTAATGAGTGATGAAGTAATGGAATATGTAATATTTTTTTTCGTAATCGAAAATCCTGGGTTGGAATATTTATATATAGTATTAAAAGGAGTATTTTATGAACGGCTTAAGTTATTACTCAAATAATATTGAAATTCTTACAATTAAAGTAAAAGTAAAGGATGAGATTAATTCAGAAATACTTTTTTTTATAGCAGACGGAATTACATTGGGCTAATTCAGGGCTTTTTCATAGATTTTGACTCTATCTAACATACAAGTATATCACGTTAAATAATACCAACCCGGTCCTAAAATTTATTTAGGCTCCTAGAGGAGCCGTATGAGATGAAAATCTCATGTACGGTTCTGTAATAGCGATAGTAACAGTAATGTTATCACCGACTATGATTATCTAATAGTTCAAGTACAGTTGATATAGTTGAAGCACAGTCAAAATATGGTTTATGGGGGTGGAATTTGTGGCGTCAACCAATAGGGTTTATCGTTTTTCTAATTGCTTCTCTAGCCGAATGTGAGAGGTTACCCTTCGATTTACCAGAAGCAGAAGAAGAATTAGTAGCAGGTTATCAAACCGAATATTCAGGTATCAAATTTGGTTTATTTTTTGTTGCATCCTATCTAAATCTATTAGTTTCTTCATTTTTTGTAATAGTTCTTTACTTGGGTGGTTGGAATCTCTCTATTCCATATATATCCATTCCTGAACTTTTTGAAAAAGCAGGCGGAGTCCTTGGAACAATCATTAGTATTTTTATTACATTAGTTAAAACTTATTTGTTTTTGTTCATTCCTATTACAACAAGATGGACTTTACCTAGGCTGAGAATGGATCAATTATTAAATCTTGGATGGAAATTTCTTTTACCTATTTCTCTCGGTAATTTATTATTAACAACTTCTTCCCAACTCCTTTCACTCTAACCATGCGAGTCTATACGTAGACTTATCTGAAACAAGAGAAGGAAACAATCATCAAATTATTCATAGCTATTCGCGATATGTTCCCTATGGTAACTGGGTTCATCAATTATGGTGAACAAACAGTACGAGCTGCAAGGTACATCGGTCAAGGTTTTATGATTACTTTATCCCACGCAAATCGTTTACCTGTAACGATTCAATATCCTTATGAGAAATTAATTCCATCAGAGCGTTTCCGCGGTCGAATTCACTTTGAATTTGATAAATGCATTGCTTGTGAAGTATGTGTTCGCGTATGCCCGATAAATTTACCTGTTGTTGATTGGAAACTACAAACTAGGATCCGAAAGAAACAATTGCTTAATTACAGTATTGATTTTGGAATCTGTATATTTTGTGGTAATTGCGTTGAGTATTGCCCCACAAATTGTTTATCAATGACTGAAGAATATGAGCTTTCTACGTATGATCGTCACGAATTGAATTATAATCAAATTGCTTTGGGTCGTTTACCATTGGCATTAATTGACGATTACACAATTCGAACAATTTCGAATGCGCCTCAAATAAAAAATGGCTAAACGCCTTTTAGAAAAAAATGATAATTACTAATGTAGTCTTTTGATATAAAGGAATTTTTTTTTGAACTGCCGAATTGAACCTCAAAAAAGAATGATATTGGTCCAATTATTAAACCTATATCAATACACATTTATTCTTTCAATTAAAAATATATTCCGGATAATTTTACTTTTCCTGGTCCGATCAATAAGGTCATGAAACATTTCTATTTTTTTTATTCTTATTTTATATTATATATAATGGATTTACCGGGACCAATACACGATTTTCTTTTAATCTTTCTGGGATCAGGTCTTATATTAGGAGGTCTAGGAGTAGTATTATTTACTAATCCAATTTATTCCGCCTTTTCATTGGGATTCGTTCTTGTTTGTATATCCTTGTTCTATATTTCATCAAATTCCCATTTTGTAGCTGCTGCCCAACTTCTTATTTATGTGGGAGCTATAAATGTTTTAATCATATTTGCTGTGATGTTTATTAATGGTTCAGAATATTACAAAGATTTCGAGTTTTGGACTGTTGGAGATGGGGTTACTTCAGTGGTTTGTACAAGTATTTTTGTTTCACTAATTACTACTATTCCAGATACCTCATGGTACGGGATTATTTGGACTACAAGATCAAACCATATTGTAGAACAGGATTTGATAAGTAATAGTCAACAAATTGGGATTCATTTATCAACAGATTTTTTTCTTCCATTTGAGCTCATTTCAATAATTCTTTTATTTGCTTTGATAGGTGCAATTGCGGTAGCTCGTCAGTAATAAAGCTTTCAAACGTTCATAGATAAGATAAGAAATGTTTTTTTAATTCAATCTAGTACCTAGTCTCAATATTAGAAATCTATTTCTTTGTCCCTGTTCCGTACTTTTTTTTTTCGATTCTAGTCAATAGAATAAGTTGAGTTGTTGTTCATATTGAAATGAATCAAGATTGATAAGGAGTCGGTCAATGATGCTCGAATATGTACTTATTTTGAGTGCCTATTTATTTTCTATCGGTATCTATGGATTGATCACGAGCCGAAATATGGTTAGAGCCCTTATGTGTCTTGAACTTATCCTAAATGCAGTTAATATAAACTTCGTAACATTTTCTGATTTTTTTGATAGCCGCCAATTAGTAGGAGATATTTTCTCAATTTTTGTAATAGCTATTGCAGCCGCTGAAGCAGCTATTGGACCAGCAATTATTTCCTCAATTTATCGTAATAGAAAATCAACTCGCACCAATCAATCAAATTTCTTGAATAAATAATATGAATATGCATTCAAAAATTTGAATCTTTATCGACGCAAATAAAAAATTGTTATTCAGTAAGTCCAATTAGTATGTATGATATTAAATATAGGGTCATATTCCTATTTACGAAGATGGACTAAATAAAAGTATCTTTACTCGTTTGTATAAGCTGATCCATAAATCAAAATAAATTTTGTATAAAAATTTTGGTAAATCATTGATTCATCTGATATCTCAATACATGATTCATGTACAAGTTTATTAGATTGAAAATTTATGACGTTCAAAAATTTAGAGATTCAATGTCACATTCAGTAAAAATTTACGATACATGTATAGGATGTACTCAATGTGTTCGAGCCTGCCCCACAGATGTATTAGAAATGATACCGTGGGACGGGTGTAAAGCGAAACAAATAGCATCCGCCCCAAGAACAGAAGACTGTGTTGGTTGTAAACGATGTGAATCCGCCTGTCCAACGGATTTCTTGAGTGTTCGGGTTTATTTATGGCATGAAACAACTCGTAGCATGGGCCTAGCTTATTGATACGTTCAAAAAAAAATAGCACTAATCCATTTTTTACCGACAAAAACCCGTGCTCAAAATAATATATAGTTTCCATTTCTTTTTTTTAGTACGGGTTTTTTATGGTCTAAGTGTATCTTATCTTTACCATGAACTTTTTTCCTTGGTTAACTTTAATTGTAACTTTTCCGATATCTGCAGGTTCTTTTATTTTCTTTCTCCCTCAGAAAGGAAATAAAATAATTAGGTGGTACACTATATGTATATGTATTTTAGAACTCCTTCTAATGACCTATGCATTCCGTTATCATTTCCGATTTGACGATCCTTTAATACAACTGGCCGAGGAGTATAAATGGATACGTTTTTTTTCTTTTTACTGGAGATTAGGAATAGATGGACTTTCTATAGGACCCATTTTATTAACGGGATTTATTACTACTTTAGCTACTTTGGCAGCTTGGCCCGTTACTCGAGATTCACGATTTTTCCATTTCTTGATGTTAGCAATGTATAGTGGCCAAATAGGATTATTTTCTTCCCGGGACCTTTTACTTTTTTTCATCATGTGGGAGTTAGAATTAATTCCTGTTTATTTACTTGTATCCTTATGGGGAGGAAAGAAACGTCTATACTCAGCTACCAAGTTTATTTTGTACACTGCAGGAGGTTCCATATTTCTGTTAATGGGAGTTCTGGGTATCGGTTTATATGGTTCCAATGAACCAACATTCAATTTTGAAATATTATCTAATCAATCCTATCCTGTGGCATTGGAAATAATATTCTATATTTTATTTCTTATTGCTTTTGCTGTCAAATTACCGATTCTACCCCTACATACTTGGTTACCAGATACCCACGGGGAAGCACATTATAGTACTTGTATGCTTCTAGCTGGAATTTTATTAAAAATGGGCGCATATGGGTTGGTTCGGATCAATATGGAATTATTACCCCGCGCTCATTCGCTATTTTCTCCATGGTTGATAATAGTTGGTACGATCCAAATAATCTATGCAGCTTTAACATCTCTTGGCCAACGTAATTTAAAAAAACGAATAGCCTATTCTTCTGTATCTCATATGGGTTTCATAATTATAGGAATTGGCTCTATTACTGATACGGGCCTCAACGGAGCTCTTTTACAAATAATCTCTCATGGCTTTATTGGTGCTGGGCTTTTTTTCTTGGCAGGAACGGGTTATGATCGAATCCGTCTTGTTTATCTCGATGAAATGGGTGGGATAGCTATTTTAATGCCCAAAATATTCACGATGTTGAGTATATTATCGATGGCTTCTCTTGCATTACCGGGTATGAGTGGTTTTGTTGCGGAATTGATAGTCTTTTTTGGACTAATTACTAGTCAAAAATATCTTTTAATGACAAAAATACTAATTACTTTTGTAATGGCAATGGCGATGATATTAACTCCTATTTATTTATTATCTATGTCACGCCAGATGTTCTATGGATACAAGCTATTTACTGTTCCAAATTCCTATTTTTTTGATTCGGGACCACGAGAACTATTTGTTTCAATCTCCATCGTTCTACCCATAATAGGTATTGGTCTTTACCCGGATTTCGTTTTTTCATTATCAGTTGATAAGGTTCAAAGTATTTTATGTAAATATTTTTATAGATAATTTTTTTATAGATAAATTTTTGACTTAATTAACTCATTAATAGAAAAAGAATTGTAACTGGATCTATTTAGCCTTTGTGAGAGCCATTTGAATCAATACAATACTTGATTCAAACGGCTCTTGACGTTCAACTAAGATTTATTAGATTTTTATTTATCTATGCTATTTTCTATCGCTAATCGGTAGGCCTTTTTTATTCTTTTTTTATTCAAGTAGATGTTAATTGAAATGAACCATAACTATGTAGCCCTATTCCTAAGAGATTGACCCCAAAATAGCATACCCAAATTATAATAAAGCCCATAGAAGCTACAATTGCAGAATTGGCAACTTTCCTATTTGTATTTGTTCGAGTATGTAAATAAATCGCGAATATAGTCCATGTAATAAAGGCCCAAGTTTCTTTTGGGTCCCAATTCCAATATGATCCCCAGGCCTCATTAGCCCAGACTGCTCCGGAAAGAATCCCTATAGTTAAAAAGATAAACCCTAGACTAATAACACGATAACTCCAATGATCTAATTGTTGAATCAATTGGGATCGGTAATAATTTTTAGCAGAATCAAAGGAGATGCTTTGTAAAACATTCCTTCTTTTATTCATGTATTGGATCTGACCAAAGTAAAATAACTCAGTAAAAAAAAAATGGCTGTTAGCAAAAATTTCGATATCCTTTCTAAATGTAATGACTAGAAGAGATACTGATAATAATGATCCACATAAAAGAGCTGCATAACCTAATAACATCATACTTACATGCATCATTAACCACTGGGATTGGAGAGCAGGTACTAATATTGTGGATTGATGCATTTCAGTTAACAGACTCGAAGTGGCAAATCCTTGAGTAAAAATAGCACTTGGTGCAGTTATTACGCGTAAATTTGTTTTTTTAAAATATGGAAACATATGAATAATCGAGAAACTCCACGAAAGGAAAATTAACGATTCACATAAATCACTTAATGGAAAATGGTGTGAATAAATCCAACGAATAATTAATAATCCTGTTAGACAGAAAAAAATAGCTATTAGACCTCTTTCAGCGGAATTAGAGAGTCCTATCATTTCATCGACTACGAAGCTTATCAAATAAATTGTAATTACAATTGAAACAAGGGAAAAAGAAATATGAGTTAATATATGTTCGACAGTAAAAAATATCATATCCATTTTTAAAATAAGGTATCGGAATTGAATTCATTATAGGACTTATTCTATCTCGTTTAGAAGAGAATGTGCCGCTACTCGGATTCGAACCGAGATGCTCAAGCACTGCTTCCTAAGAGCAGCGTGTCTACCAATTTCACCATAGCGGCTTACTTAAAATGATAATAAGCTATTATTATTTAAGTGTCGAGATTTAATGAGTTAAGTAACTGTTCTGAACTTTTTTTAGTAAATGGCTAAATTAATGAACTTAATAAACTGAATAGTCAGGTTTGTTCAGGTCTTTTATTCTGTCCAGTGTTGTATTTGTAAATAAAAAGTGCTACCTCCTATCTTAGGAAAGCATAAAAAAAGATTGTGCGAAAGGGAGAGATGGGGGAAATAAAAATCCCCACCAGATAGAAGGTTTCAAATAGTTTATTTTGAGTATGTTTTCTTATTTCCGGGGTGGGGATTTTTATTTCGCAAAAAAATATTGCTTTCGGGATTTTTTTTTTTATACCATTATAGAATAGTCAAAAAGTTCCATTTACGCTTTACTAGGTATTGCATTAGATAATAAAAATTTTGTAGTCCTATTCTACCCTAAATTAACATTTGTCCGATTCCGATTATTTGAATCTATTATTATTTAGGTGTCGGTACAAAAAAACTTTTTGAATTACCAGTAGAAAGGGATTTGCCTAATGAAAAGGCTTTTAACGCTGCCCAATATCCCTTCCTTTTCCACAACCTTTTATGAATACGCTTTTTGGCCAGAGAAGTACGTTTTTTTGGAACTGCCATTCAAAATTTAAAAGGTTTTTCAATAATATCATTGGATGTGAAAGACATCTATTGTTCAAAACGAATTCTTTTTCATTATCTATCTATCCATAGATGATATGCTACTAACCTCAGAAAAAAAAACAAACAGCTTCCATTTCGATCTTAGTTTATTTTAGTCATTTATACCTGGAATCAAATTCATCGACTAATTACCCAGCTTTGATCTAATAACTACTTTAAATATAAAGTTTCCTATTAATTGGCTAAGGTGAAAGAGAGAATATACCTAATTTAAAAATTTTCATTTTTCTTTTATTTAAAAACTAAGTATTCCATTTTCACAAATGAGTTCTCCATGTTATTTGACCAATTTACACTTCTTGATTTGAATATTTGAAGTATTGAAGAAACACTGAGAATAATTCAGAATAAAACTTTTTTAGTTCTTACCTATCTTGATTTTTTCTTTTACAATTCGATAGGATCTGGTGAATTAGAAATAATCTTGAAAGAAAAAAAATTATGGAACATACATATCAATATGCATGGCTCATACCTCTCCTTCCACTTCCAGTTCCTATTGTAATAGGACTAGGTCTTATCTTTTTTCCGACGGCAACAAAAAATCTTCGACGTATGTGGTCGTTTCATAGTATTTTCTTGTTAAGTATAGTTATGGTTTTTTCAGCCGACCTATCTATTCAACTAATAAATAGGAGTTCCATTTATCAATATATATCGTCTTGGACCATCAATAATGATTTTTCTTTAGAGTTTGGCTATTTGATTGATCCACTTACTTCTATTATGTCAATATTAATCACTACTATCGGAGTTATGGTTCTTATTTATAGTGATAATTATATGTTTCATGATCAAGGATACTTGAGATTTTTTGCTTATATGAGTTTTTTCAATGCATCTATGTTGGGATTAGTTACCAGTTCTAATTTGATACAAATTTATCTTTTTTGGGAATTAGTTGGAATGTGCTCTTATCTATTAATAGGTTTTTGGTTCACACGACCCCTTGCCGCAAATGCTTGCCAAAAAGCATTTGTGACTAACCGTATCGGGGATTTTGGTTTATTATTAGGAATTTTAGGTCTTTATTGGATAACAGGTAGCTTTGAATTTCGAGATTTGTTCCAAATATTCAATAACTTTATTTCTACTAATGAGGTCCATTTTTTATTTGGAACTTTATGCGTCTTCCTATTATTTTCTGGTGCAGTTGCTAAATCTGCTCAATTTCCCCTTCATGTATGGTTACCCGATGCTATGGAGGGTCCTACTCCTATTTCAGCTCTTATCCATGCTGCTACTATGGTGGCAGCGGGAATTTTTCTTGTAGCTCGGCTTTTTCCCCTTTTTATAGTTATACCTTACATAATGAATTTCATATCTTTGCTAAGTATAATAACAGTACTATTAGGAGCTACTTTAGCTCTTGCTCAAAACGATATTAAAAGAAGTTTAGCCTATTCTACAATGTCTCAATTGGGGTATATGATGTTAGCTTTAGGTATGGGGTCTTATCGAACGGCTTTATTTCATTTGATTACTCATGCTTATTCTAAAGCATTATTGTTTTTAGGATCTGGATCAATTATTCATTCAATGGAGCCTATTGTTGGATATTCTCCAAATAAAAGTCAAAATATGGTTCTTATGGGTGGTTTACTAAAATATGTGCCAATTACAAAAACTTCTTTTTTTTTAGGGACACTTTCTCTATGTGGTATTCCACCTCTTGCTTGTTTTTGGTCTAAAGATGAAATTCTTAATGATAGTTGGTTGTATTCACAGATTGT